TTCTTTTATATATAAAAGAAATAATTAATATGTAATAAGAATGTAATAAGAGCGTCTCTTATTCACGTTATTCAAAATATCTTTGTTATTTCTTGACATAGACATAGAAATAAAAAAAGATATATATAGGGAAATAAACTGCGTCCAATAGGATTTGAACCTATACCAAAGGTTTAGAAGACCTCTGTCCTATCCATTAGACAATGGACGCTTTTCACTCCAATTTTCATATTTCTTGTTCGGAAAAGTAGTTGAAAGAATTCCAAGAATTTAGTATTCAAGTCAATGATGCATTACATTAATTCGATTCATTCAACCCTTTGTATTGAATATTTAAAAAAATTTCTTTAAAAATCAAAAAAATATTTCATTTTTTTATTTTTCATTTTTAGCGTATTGAATATTAAAGATTATAATGATTTTAATGATAAAGTAAAAGCGGGTAGCGGGAATCGAACCCGCATCGTTAGCTTGGAAGGCTAGGGGTTATAGTCGACGTTGATTCATCATTTTTAACGTCTCTAATTCAAAACTGAACGTGAAACTTTGGTTTCATTCAGCTCCTTTATGGAAGATGGATAAATTCCCATATTTAGACATGAACGAAATAAAAAACCCGACCCATAACGTCTATGTCAGCTTTTATGTCTGAATCTATTCAGAACAACCCGCTTTCTAGACGATCCCTATAGAAAGATATTTTCTATTTTAACAATCTTTCTAGTTACTTCGTTCTTTACTTCTATTTGAAAGATCTTTAGGAAAAGCATTTTGTTTCTGCCGAGCTAAAACAATTTATCGATCGATGTCTTTAGTAAACCAAAGACATTGTTTAATAGCTGTTTTGCTTCAATTTCCCCTATAGAAATGAAAAATTGAAGATTTAGTTACGATTAGAAATACACTTTTTATCTTTATCCATGGGTCCTTTACTTATACTCATTCAATTGGAAGTATTGATCCAATAAAAAAATTATGTTTCGTAATTTCATAATCCAATTTTTCAATTTTAAATAGGCTCTTGGATACAAATCACGAGAATGTATATTCTTCCTCGAATTTTTCATTGAGAGGTAAAGGATTCAATCCTTTTAAGAACTAAAGTTTTTGTTCGGAATGAATATTAATCAAACCGAAAGACCCTTTAACTATATAAAGGGTTATAGAACGAATCACACTTTTACCACTAAACTATACCCGCTACAATAAGATTATTGTATATAAATGCGCCTTTTGTCGACCCTAATCAAAAAACAAAAGATCAGAAAAGAATCAGGAAAACTAGAGCGTTTACCCTTTTGTATCAGAGGACCTAATGAGATTCGGAAAGGGGGATTTATTTAATTTTAATAACTAAATACCAAGTGCTTTTTTGCCCGAGGTTTTTGTCTTGAACTTAAGCCATAACACAAAAGTAGATTCTGGCAAGAAACGAGAGTGACCTTTTTCTTATTTAAACCGGAATAAAAGGACTAACTAAGATAAGAAAGAAACGGCACTTTGATTCTATACCATTTGATTCTATATCATAATCATAGAAATTGAAAAAGTTCTTTTTTATCGCAATAACAAGCAATTTTTTTTTTTTATTCTTTTTTTTTTTTTTCAATTTAATAAATCTTTTTATTTATGATTTGTTGGAACAAAAGGGCGGGCCCGGCTAAGTACTGACCAGGCCGGGCCGTGGAACTAAAAAGCCCCTTCGGACAAAATCACGAAATTAAAAAATAAGAGTATATACTATGACCTATGACGGGCATTTTCAAGCCTTATTTTTTATAATGTAACATAGTATTATCCCTTTTCAATTGGGAGGAGAGATGGCTGAGTGGACTAAAGCGTCGGATTGCTAATCCGTTGTACGAGTTTTTCGTACCGAGGGTTCGAATCCCTCTCTTTCCGTTTTCGTTGATGGCTTGTTATTTTCTTTCGAATTTATCGCGAACTCTTTTTTTTTTTACTAGTTCAAAATTAATAATTAAATAAGTGGAATAGATAAAATCTTACTAATAACAGTTTTACAGTTTTAAAGCAAAGAAACCCTTATTTTTTAGTCTTCACGTCCAGGATTACGTCCTGGATCATTAGACAGGAATCCGAAGATAAAGAGAGAAACAAAGAATATCACTACCGTGTAAACAAATAGTTTGAGAGTAAGCATTACACAATCTCCAAGATTTTTTTAGGAAAAAAGAGAATAGATTCTCCACTTTTATACCACATACTCTATTTTTTTTTTTTTTTTTTTTTTACAAGAGATTAAAGTGGGGTGATCCGAACTTGTCGCGGTTGTACAATAATTTCAATATTTGAATTGAAAGTGTACGACTTATCTGATCTTATCAATTCTACGAATTTTTTTTTTTTCGAATAAATCGTGGATTTGTCTGGGACTTTATTAAAAATATCATCGAAAACTTACAGCAGCTTGCCAAACAAAGGCTAAGAGAAAAAAGAACAGGGGTATTACTGGCATAACATCTACAATTGGATTCAAAAAAGCGTAAGCTTCGGGCAATTTGGCGACGAAAAAACTACTGGAATAAAGAGCAGGATTAAGGTATATACAGATCAAACTAAAAATATTAAGCATAACAAACATTTTTTTTTTGGGGGGGGGGGATAATTGTATTTATTTTGATTGAGTTGTTAATAAATTTAATTGAGTTTATTATTATAGATATGTTATTATTGATAGAATAGAATAAAAAAAAATGAATAAAAATAAAATAAGATAGACCAAAAAACTTTCTTTTATTTGAACTCACCCAATCAAAAATCAATCCTTCTATATCTCAAATCAAAAGAGAATAGAATAAATCATACTTTCGTACAATATCTTAATTGAATTATATGTAATGATCAATAAATTCAGTTTAATTCTATGTCTACATGTATAGTTTACATGTATAAAAATTCTAGTAATCCATTTTATTTTATAAATAATAGATATTTTAACAGGAGTTGACGAATAACCCGTACCACTATTAGTGTAGTGTTTAATATTAGTGTTTATTAGTATCGAATAGAAATAAATGGGGCGTGGCCAAGTGGTAAGGCAACGGGTTTTGGTCCCGCTATTCGGAGGTTCGAATCCTTCCGTCCCAGAGCATACCCTGTCTATATAATAGTCTATATAATATAATAATATATATATATATTATATATATAATAATATAATAGATAATATTATTATTTTTTTTTATATCATAAAAAAATATATAATATATATATATAAAATAAAAAAAAAATATATATATAATATAAAAGATTGCCTTTTCCAACAGCCTTTTGTATTAAGTGTATTAAGATTAAGAGTAGAATATTGGGATAGAATGTGATTATTATTTTTTTGGAGGTTTTCACAAATTTTATTGAGTTCAAATAACACGCATATGAAATAGTAAATTGAATTCATTTTTTTATCTATTTTTTTTTAATCACAGATTGTTTAATCTAATATTTTTTTTTTCCCTCTCTCTTACTGATGATAAAATGATAATAAAAAACGAAAGGTCCTTGCTGGAAAACTTTCTGTTTTTCAAAATGCAAATAATTATATCGGATAGGAAATTTTTCAATCAATTAAATCTTTGTAACGAACCCCTATGAGTTCTTGGTACTTGAAGAAGTGTGAAATTGTTGAATTTATTATCACTATTATCTTACTTGAAGATACAGATTCAAAATAACTTGTTTCTTCGTATTATATTTATTTATTCGTGTTATATTAGTTATAATTTAGTTAACTAATTTGATTTTTACAAAAATAGAAAAATAGTTTAAAATTTACAATGATTAAGAAAATAGAATTTCCAATATTAAATTCTATTAATCTCTATTAATCTAAAAAAATGGGGTTAAATTAATTTATTCTTGCTGATACTCTCCGTTTTTCATATAGAAGAAAAGGTATAGATTACTATGTATCAACCGAACCAATGATTATTCACGATTCCATAATTGAATCAATTACATATGGGTTCCAAACTGAAGGAATGTTATGGTAAAACTTCGTTTAAAACGATGTGGTAGAAAGCAACGTGCGACTTGAAGGACATGATCCGCTGTGGAGTCTTACATCCACCATTTTTATATATATTATATATATTATATAGGAATGAAAGTGCTCTTGGCTCGACATCATTTGTTCTATTCCGCTGTAACCCCCTTTTTTTTGGGGGGGGGGTGGTATAATATAGTATAGGATGGAGCTCGAGTAGAAAGTATTTTTTTCTTTTTCAGGGGCAAGAATCTAGGGTTAGTATCAATCAACAAATTGGAACAACTTCGTAAGTATATTTTCGATACATAAACTTAAAGGGGCCCATTCGAGAAAATTTCCAATTCCAAGGGAAGGTTTGAAATTGGTAAAACTTTTTCGATCAAATCAAAAGGAAAGTGTATTACGCAGGAATCCAACATTTGTATGATTCTTTGACAGAAGGAAATCGCAAAAAATGGTATGTTGCTGCCGTTTTGAAAGGATTTAAAGATCACCGAAGTAATGTCTAAACCCAATGATTCAAGGCAAAGATCCTGGAACAAGGAAATACCTTTTTCAATTGTCTTAACAACTAGATCAGAATGAAGAATCAAAATGGATTCTAAAGAAGACAATTAAAGGGTTAGAGACCGCTCAATAGATGAAATATCTAAAAGGTTGTTCTTTTGAGTTATTTCAGAGTTATCCAACTTGAGTTATGAGGGTGCAAATACGACTAATTTTCTTTTTGTTGGATAAGAATAAGAAAATAAAGTAAAATCAATAGTCTAATTAATTTGATGATTTTATGGATATATTTGATATTGTAATTTTATACATAGACATAATTTAGAATTTTCTCGAGCCGTACGAGGGAAAAACCTCTTATACGTTTCTAGGGGGGGTATTGTTCATCTATCCCAATGAGCCATTTATCGAATAGTTGCAATTGATGTTCGAGCTCGACGAGAGGGAAGAGATCTTCGGAAAGTGGGTTTTTATGATCCGATAAAGAATCAAATTTATTTAAATGTTCCTGCTATTCTATACTTCCTTGAAAAAGGCGCTCAACCTACAGGAACTGTTCATGATATTTTAAAAAAGGCGGGGGTTTTTACGGAACTTCACCTTAATCAACAAACAAAATTCAATTAATGAAATAAAATAGAAAAAAAAACAAAGGACTAACCCTGTTTATTTTAGTTATTGAATAAACCTCGTTTTTTCTACTTCTCCGCCGTCTTCCTTAATTAAGTCTTCCATTTCTATTATATATATAGCGCCAATCTAAATATAGTGCCAATCCAACACAAGTCCTTCGTTTTTTTATATTGCAATTTTATTTAAATAATTTTAATTTGATTAATTTTAATTGATTGAAATCGGAATTATTATTGTTAGTTCGATTTAGAATTTGTTTTATCTTTTGTATGCTTATGTATGCTTATGCTTTTCTCAATATTAATATTGACAACAGTGTATCAAATAAATATAATCCGATCGTGGATAAACGGATCCATTTATCCCTGCTCCATAGATTTTATTTCATTCAAATAATAGTTTCTTAGATTTTCTGTCATACAAGAAGTCTTTTTCGATTAAGATTTAAATCAATCAAATTCGATATATACTAATTTATATACTAATTAATGGATAATATAATGGATAATATAAGAGAAGAGAGACAAGAGGCGGTCTATAAATATTTGAAAATCTTTGACTTTATTTTATCTTTTATTTGAGAATTTTTTGTATTTTTGTCGGATTTGTTCATTTTTATTATGTTCAGAGCGGGTTAGAGTTTTTTTTCATTGTTTTTTTTATGGTTTTATTGTGGTGTGCCCTTCAATTTCGTTATTTATTTGGATTCTGATTGTATCTACACATTCTAATTTGTTTATTTGGGTTGCTAACTCAACGGTAGAGTACTCGGCTTTTAAGTGCGACTAGCATCTTTTACACATTTGTATGAAGAAAAAGATTCGTCCATACCATCGGTAGAGTTTGTAAGACCACGACTGATCCTGAAAGGAATGAATGGAAAAAGCAGCATGTCGTAGTAATGGATAATTCTGAGAATATTTCATTCTTACTAAATAGGTCCAAAATATTATTTCAATTGTTTAAATTCAATAAAAAAAAGAATTTTTTTTGGGGGGGGTCGAGTGAATAAATGGGTAGAGCCTTACTAGAGGTTCCAATTCTAGGGAAATAAAAAGTAACGAGCTTCTATTCTTAATTTTTGAATGATTACCCCATCTAATTAGATGTTAAAAATATATTAGTGCCTAATGCGGGAAAAGCTTTTCCGATGAGTGGATTAGAAATTTCTTATGAGCCCTAACTATTAGCTATTCCCCTTTATGGGGCAGAGATAAATGTGTATGAAGAAGGCAGTATATTGATAAAGAGATTTTTTTTTTCAAAATCAAAAGAGCGATTGTATTGATAAAATAAAAGGCTTCTAACTATCTTGGTATCCTATAAACGAACAAAAATCTATTATATGGAAAGGGTTTTAACTGTATCGTACTATGTATCATTTGATAACCCAATAAATCACCTATTTCTTTTCTGATTCAAATTGAATTTTAAATGGAAGAATTTCAAGAATATTTCGAATTATATAGATCTCCGCAATATGACTTCCTATACCCACTTATCTTTCGGGAGTATATTTATGCCCTTGCTCATGATCGTGGTTTAAATAGATCCATTTTGTTTGATAATGTAGGTTATGACAAGAAATCTAGTTTACTATTTATAAAACGTTTAATTAGTCGAATGGGGTACAATAAAAATTTGTATTCTCAAATGATATCGGAGGGATTTGCAGTCATTGTGGAAATTCCGTTTTCCCTACGATTAGTATCTTCCTTAGAGGGGACAGAAAGCATAAAATCTTATAATTTACGATCAATTCATTCAATATTTCCTTTTTTCGAGGACAAATTTCCACATTTAAATTATGCATCAGATGTACTAATACCCTACCCCATTCATCTGGAAATTTTGGTTCAAACCCTCCGCTACTGTGTGAAAGATCCCTCTTCTTTGCATTTATTACGGCTCTTTCTTCACGAGTATTATAGTTGGAATACTCTTATTACTCCCCAAAAATCCATTTTTGCAAAAAGTAATCAAAGATTATTCTTGCTCCTATATAATTCATTTTACTTTTTCTCCGTAACCAATCTAATCATTTACGATTAACCTCTTCTGGAATCTTTTTTGAGCGAATACGTTTTTATGAAAAAATAAAATATCCTGTCGAAGAAGTCCTTTTTCCGGCTACCTTATGGTTCTTCAAGGATCCTTTTATACAGTATGTTAGCCATCAAGGAAAATTGATTCTGGCATCAAAAGATACTCCTCTTCTGATGAATAAGTGGAAATATTATCTTGTCAATTTTTGGCAATGTCATTTTTATGTATGGTCTCAACCAGGAAGAATCCATCTAAACCAATTATCCAAGCATTCCTTTGATTTTTTGGGTTATCTTTCAAGCATACGG